ATAGAGATAGGAAAAAGAGAGATTTTCGTCGTTTGTGGATCACTCGGATAAACGCAGTAATTCGCAAAAAAGGGATATACTCTAGTTATAGTAAATTTATAAATGATCTGCGCAAGAGACAATCGCTTCTTAATCGTAAAATACTTGCGCAAATAGCTATATTAAATAGGAATTGTCTTTATATGATTTGATTTCCAATGAGGTCATAAAAAAAGAAGATTGGAAAGAATCCATCCCCCAAAATTATTTAAATCAAGTTCCCCGGAGAATAAACTCCGGGAGGGTAGAGTAGAAATTAGTCTGATAAAATACAATCCATAAAAAAAATCAAAAAACCTATTCAAAAAAAAATTCCCCGATTTTTTATTATCCTACGACACAGCAATCAAATCTAGATTCTCATATTTTTTAAAACAAACCAGCAACCCATTTTTGAGTTAAGATTAGAATTTGTTTTTGATTCAATTATCAATTGTATAAAGACCTATTTTTTTCTAAAAAAACCTATTTTTTATTTTCGGTTCTAAATTTATCAGTTCTAGTAGTCGACTTGCTTCTTTCAAATTTTTTATTTTTGTTTCTAAATTTATCAGTTATAGTAGTCGACTTGCTTCTTTCAAATTTTTTATTTTTGTTTCTAAATTTAGAATTTCTAGTAGTCGACTTGATTCTTTCAAATTTTTTGCGATTAGTAATAAAAGGTAACAAAGATAAGATACGAGCTTTTTTTATAGCAAGAGTAATTAATCGTTGTTGTTTCAAGGTCAATCTAGTTACTCGCCTAGATAATATTTTTCCCCGTTCACTAATAAATTGACTAAGTAAATTCGTGTTTCTATAATCAATTCGATCCCCTGGTTGGATCGGGGACAAACGTCTACGAAAAGGTCGCTTGCGTCTAATAAGGAGTCGCTTAGATTTATTCATAGTTTGTTTAGTTTATTCCTTAATATAAAATATAATATACCGAAAATCCTATTTCGTTTGGGCATAAAAAAAAATTCGAATTAAGAAATAGGATTTGGTTTGTTTATTTCTATTTTATATATTTATTTCTATTTTATATATTTATTTCTATATATATTTATTTCTATTTTATATATTTATTTCTATATATATTTATTTCTATTTTATATATTTATTTCTATATATATTTATTTCTATAATTAAAATAAATATATAAAATAGAAATTTGATATTTCTATAATATTTATATAAATAAATAATTTATTTATATAAAATAGAACGAAAATAGTTTTGTCCCCTTCCTTGAAAGAATGATAGGCAGACGCTCGGTTCGATCTATTTCTTTATCTCTCCATGAATTGTATGTCTGTAACAATAGGGACAGAATTTTCGCAATTCCAACCGACTAGGCGTATTGTGTCGATTCTTTTGAGTAATATATCTGGAAATGCCCCTTGATTCCTTATTAACACTCTTTCGAACACAACCGGTACATTCCAAAATAACTTTTACTCGGGCATCTTTACCCTCAGCCATCAACCTAACCTCCTTTGGATTTTTGATTCAAGCCACCTTTCTATTATTATTTTCGGCCCGAAGTGAAGAAGAAAGGAAAATAAAAAAATAGAAGTTTCTAACTCGAAATACAAATACAATTAGAAAGATTTCGTTGCAATCACAATCAATAGAGTAATTAATTATAGTAAATAAATTTAAGAAATACTCCGTAATCAAAAGGTTTCTAACTATATTTCTAATCACAATATCTCATTTTAATAGCCTGTATGATACCTATTACCCTAGATTCACATTTTCGTTTCCACTCTCCCCCTTTTTTTAGAGATTTTCATTCGAACCGGATCCCAAGTTTTGATGAGGTTGAATCTACTTTTCGTCTTTCTCCCCTCGAATATTCTTATATTATTAAAATAAGGGGGGGATTAATCACAGATAGTTGATTCTATCTCTAATCTTCGTTACCCCCTTACCACGTCAAAAACTAGAATGAAAAAAAGGGGAATGTCAGCGCATCTGGGAAAAAACGATTGATTTCTATTAATAGACCAGCTAAAGCCCCAAACCATAGAGTACTTAGGACCGGTGCCACGGAAAGATATGTTTTTAGATCCCGCATTGAAAATCCTCCTTCGTTTTTTTTTCTTTAATGTAATATATAAAAGAAAGGCAATACATATCTAATCTACGATCAGATGCATAGATAGTTTAAAGTTAAAAAAGACTACTTTTGTTTGTACACAAAATCCCTAAGCTAAGTCAAATTAAAATAAATGTACAACGATCCGGTAGATAAAATATTTTTTTTTCAGAAAATAGAGTAGCATGCCCCTTCCTGCTGAGCATTCCCGAAAAGTATTTTTTAATTTACGACGGGTTTTTCATATATATCAAAATATTTTTATTATACCTTATATGATATGAGACCAAAAAGAGGAAATGGCAAGATAAATTATGTATATAGGAAATAGCGATGTGGAAAACAAGACAAGGATTCTTTACAATTACACTATAAAAACCAATTGAATTGAAAGGGATGTAGCGCAGCTTGGTAGCGCGTTTGTTTTGGGTACAAAATGTCACGGGTTCAAATCCCGTCATCCCTACCTAATTACTTTTCCTCTGAGAAGTAAGGAGGAATTTCATTTTAATTAAAATCGATTAAAAACAGAATTTATCATTTTTTTTATCATACTCTATATGAAGTATATGCATGCAGGATGTAGATGTAGTTTTTTGTTACAAAAAGGTTTCTTTACAGTCTTATCTATTATGATAAGAAAGCGCTCTTAGTTCAGTTCGGTAGAACGTGGGTCTCCAAAACCCGATGTCGTAGGTTCAAATCCTACAGAGCGCGATTCCATTCTTGTTAGGTCGAATCGAATTAATTATCGAATTAGACTGAAATAACTGAGCAGTAATCTAGATTTGACCTCCTACTTTCTCTAATCTACAGGAGGTCAATTAAAAAAATATTTGTTAATTAATCTAATTAATCAAAAGCCCAACTGATCACCACGTCTGTATTGTAAATATGCGGTTACGAATAATCCAGCCAAAGTAATAGGAATTAGACCTAAGACAATTCCAAATAGAAAAACTTCAATCATTTCAATTCCTTTGAAAAAAAAAAAAGAAAAAGGTAATATCTATCTCTAAATATTAATCTGAATTGCCCATGAATCTCAATAACCAAAAATTATCAATTGACGCGATAAAGAGCTAAAAAATATATGGAATCCCGCATAAAGATTTCTTGAGTTGTTCATTCGATTAACTTCAAATAAGTCCTATCTTACTCAGAACTATAAATAAAACGGAAGTTATAATTAAAGTCAATAGTAAAAAACGCAAAAAATTAATTATCCTAGTTATAGTAGGTATATTAAGCATAAAGGAACTAAATTAAATATGTTCTTTTTTTTAATTAAACTAAACTAAATTTGTGTATATCAAGGTACTTGCCTAAGTTTCCATTTTGAAAGATCGGGGGGAGAATAAGTAAAAATATGAATTCTAAAGAAGGAGTTCAATTGAAAGTTTTTGATTTATCAATTATTAACTATTAGATTATAGATTTCACTAACAAAGATAAAGTAAGAGCGGTAGAAAAAAAAACGAAAAAATGGAAGCAAAAGGGGGAAGAAAAGATAATAAGAAATGGCATCGAAGTATTTATTTTATAATATATATATTTTTCGAATAAGTCAATAAACTCAAATTTATATTGTGATTGTGTTGTGAATCTTTTATTGAATCTTTCTAATTTATCTAACTGATTGGAATTTCAGATAAAACTTGTACCTAGTTGTATTACACAATACAACTTGTATATTTTGTAGATATATATTATTGTTATTATAGAATTATATTTCGAATTATTTTATATAATTTTTTTATATTATTTAATTTTTGAATATTAGTTTTTTATTTTTTTCCATGGGGAGAGATGGCTGAGTGGACGAAAGCGTCGGATTGCTAATCCGTTGTACGATTCATTCGTACCGAGGGTTCGAATCCCTCTCTTTCCGTTTCCATTAATGACTTAATAGTTGGTTTATCTTTCGAATTTTTTCAATCTTTTTTATTTTTTCAAAAAAATTACAAATTATATATAATTACAAATATCAAATAGAATTTTTTTCTATTTTTTTTCATCTATTTTTATTTCTAATTTTATAAAATGAAAAATCAAGTAAAGAAACCCCCCTTTATTCTTCGCGTCCAGGATTGCGTCCTGGATCATTAGATAGAAATCCGAAAATGAAGAGAGAAACAAAGAATATCACTACTGTGTAAACAAAGAGTTTGAGAGTAAGCATTACACAATCTCCAAGATTATTATTATTTTTTTTTTTGAAAAAAGAGAATAGAGAATCTATTTTTATACCGCATATCCTATTTTGATACCGAAAACCAAAGAAGGTAGTTTTTAGAAATCGAAAAGAATTTTTTTTATACCCACCTGTGGAGGATCACAATAAGGTTTTTCATTTACGGAAAATCAAAATAGTTTGAATGGTAAAAGGAGGCGATCCGAATCGCGGTTATCCAAGAATTCTCATGTTTAAATCAAGAGTTCATACTGTAAGATTTGTCTGATCTTATCAATTATTAGTATTCGCATCATTTTTCTCGAAAAAATCATTCATTTTTCTAGGACAAGATGAAAGATTTCATCGAAAGCTTACAGCAGCTTGCCAAACAAAGGCTAAGAGAAAAAAGAGTACGGGTATGACTGGCATAAAATCTACGATTGGACTCAAAAAATCGTAGGCTTCGGGTAATTTGACTAAGAAAAAACTACTCGAATAAAGGGCAGAATTAAGACAGATCAAACTTAAGATATTAAGCATAACAGACATTTTGTTTTTAAGATAATTGTATTTTGATTGAGTTCTTCATAGAAGGAAAAAATGAAGAAAATAAAAAAAGAAAGATCAAAAATCCTTCTTTTTTTATTTTTTGAACTTACTCACTCAACCAAAAAACTTTCCATTCTCTTTTGAGAATAGAAAAAATTCTACTTTCATACAATATCTTAATGTAATTATATGTAATGATCAATAAATTCAGTATAATTCTATATCTACATGCGTCAAAATACTAACAATAGAATCTAATTTTTTCTTTAGATATTTTGGCTGGAATTGACGAACAATCAATAACAACATTAGTCTTTATTAGTGTCGAATAGAAATCAAAGTGGGGCGTGGCCAAGTGGTAAGGCATCGGGTTTTGGTCCCGCTATTCGAAGGTTCGAATCCTTCCGTCCCAGAGTAAGGGCATGTGTAATTCTAGTAAATAATTCAAATTGTATTTTTCCGTTTCTAAAGTGTAATATTGGATAGAATTTGATTCTTTCCGCTAATTATTCTAACCAAAATGAATCTTATCTTTTTTTAAATTTCACAAATTCACAAAAAGGGATGATAAGTGTTCAAATGCCGCGCAGATACAACTGAATCTGTTGGGGATTTAGGCAAGATGGGGTTATAGATTACACGAATTTGAATTCCAAAAAAAGGGGGTGTCATATACCCGCTCCTCATATTCATATAGAATAGAAGGAAGTTTGTTATTTTTTTATTCATTCCGGGAAAAGAAATTGTATTTTTCCAATCGATTTTTTCATTTTTATTGTTTTTATTGGATGTAAAACAAATTGGAATTTTTTTTCATTATTGAAATTGAAAAAAAAAAATGAAAAATAACTTAATATATATTCTAAATCTTATGTGCCGACTGTCCTAACTGAACTAATGACTATTCATGATTCTATAACTTAATCAACCGCATAGCGGTTCCAAATTCGAGGAATGTTATGGTAAAACTTCGTTTGAAACGATGTGGTAGAAAGCAACGTGCGACTTGAAGGACATGATCTGTTGTGGATTCTTAATATCCACCATTCTATAATCTAATTAAGGGATGCTCTTGACTCGACATCCTTTGTTCTCCTCCACTCGAACCCGCATTTTTTGTTGGGGTGTGATGGAAATAGTACATGATGGAGCTCGAGTAGAAAGTATTGATTCATTTCTTAAGGGGAAAGGGTCTAGGGTTAATGTTAATCAATAAGTTGGAACAACTTCGTAAGTATATCTTTGACAGAGATACCGAAAGGACCCCAATCAGGCAAGTTTCAAATCTTAAAGGAAATTTTGTTGGGATTGATAAAACCTTTTCGATAAAAATTATATATATCGTGTGGGAATCCGCCGTTCATATGATTCTTTGATAGAAAGAAATAACAAAAAGGTATGTTGCTGCCATTTTTGAAAGGATTAAAAATCAACGAAGTAAGGTCTAAACCTAATGATTCAAAACAAAGATAAAAGATTCCGGAACAAGGAAACATCCTTTTATTTTCTATTTTCAATTTGAATTGTCGCACTAATTAACAATTGGATTTGAATCAGAATGCAGAATCCAAATCGATTCTAAATGAGACAAAAAAGGGTATTCGAGACTGCTCAATAAATGAAATGCCAAAGGATTTTTTTTTGGCTATTTGAAAGTTATTTAACTTGAGTTATGAGTATACAAATGATTTTCTTTTTTTAGGAAAGAAAAAGGACTTAATTCTTCATTTAATTCATTTGATGATTTTATGGACTTTTTTGATTTGCCATTCTAATACATAACTTCGAATCATTTTTCTCGAGCCGTACGAGGAGAAAACTTCCTATACGTTTCCAAGGGGGGTTGCTGTTGATCTAATCTATCCCAATGAGCCGTCTATCGAATCGTTGCAATTGATGTTCGGTCCAGAAGAGAGGGAAGAGATCTGCGAAAAGTGGGTTTTTATGATCCAATAAGGAATCAAACTTATTTAAACGTTCCTGCTATTCTATATTTTCTTGAAAAAGGCGCTCAACCTACGGAAACCGTTTATGATATTTTAAAGAGGGCAGAGGTTTTTAAAGAATTTTGACTTAATTAAAAGAAGTTCAATTAATGAAATAAAAAAAAAAAAGAGAGAATGAGGTTCTAGCTTGGTATAACTTTTTTTATTCTTCCTTTTCTATTCATCTATTTATGTAGATTTTTTATGTAGTGCCAATCCAACACAAGTTTTTTTGTTATACTTAACTTATATTTTTCTCTTTATATTTCAATTTCATAATTTCTATACTATTTCTATTTATTATTAATTATTATTATTAAATTATGAAATGAAATTTTGTTTCTTTTTACAGTGCAATTGTAGTAATTGTATTTTTTATATTGACAAGAGTGTATTGAACAAATATAATTAATTCAATCGTGAATTAAAAATCAATAAAAAGTGGTATGTCTTCTGCCCAATACATAGGTTTTTTTACTTTATTCAAGGATTCGTTGAATTTGTTGCGATACAAAATTTGTATTCAAAAAAAAGGATAATATTTGGTCTAGAAATGCTTTTTATTTTATCTAATAATTTCTTGTATTGTCATCTGATCTCTTTGTTTTTATGTTCAGAATCAATTAGAAAACTTTGTTTGTTGGATTTATTGCTAATTCAAGATTTTG